CATACTCATTTAATTGGAAGAATTGAACCAATCAAAAAAATTATGCTTCTCGACTCCATAATCCAATTTTTTATGAGAATTCTGATTGCCTTTTGGATAGAAATCGTGAGAATGTATATTCTTTCCTCAAATGTCCTATTGAGGGGTAAAGGATTAAATCTTTTTAAGAAATAAAGTTTTTGATCGGAATATGAAATATGAAAAAAAATGGAAAGACCCCTTAACTATTGAAGTTGTTAATAGAACGAATCACACTTTTACCACTAAACTATACCCGCTACATATTCATTATTGGATATGAATGGACCTTTTGTCCAACAAAGTAATCAGATGCAGTCAAGATAGCATCATAATCATGAAAATTCCAGCATTAACACTTTGTTCCGCTGCGGCGTGGGATTGAAAACTTGAAAAAAAAATAGGTGAATAGCAAAAAGTTTAGTCAAATTTCAATAGTGTACTAAAGTTAGAAGTCTTTTTTTTTTTGAAACCTCCCTTCACTTGAACCGCCAGATTTTCTGAATTCGGGTAAATAGGGCCTCAAACTTTCAAGCTTGGACTTTGCTTTGAACAAGTAAATGATTTCTAGTCTCATTTTAGAAATATGTGTTTTCTATTTGATATTATTTATCTTCTAAGATATTATAAGTAAGATATAGTTCTTTATACTTCTTTTAAGACTTCTTAAATGATTAAGTGAATTATTAAGATGAATAGAATACTGAACTTCAACTTTCATTTAAAATGAGATTCATTTTTCATTAATGAATTTCCAAAATTTATACTTAAAAATAAGAAAATAAAGACGACGATTAGTACTATATTACTAGATACTATAATACTAGTAGTATAGTAGTATAACACTTTTACTATTTTACTATAAAGAAAGACTAAATAGTAGAATTTAGACTCATTTATACTCTAAATTACTAGAATTACTATATTAAGCTACTATAAAATTAAGCTACTATAAAATAGAATCTACTAAAATATACTAAGAAGAAATATAGAATCTATAATATAGAAAATATTGAATATTTCAATCTAGAAATAGAATATTCTATATTCACTATATTTTCTATATTAACTAGCTTAATCATTAATCTAGATCTAGATAATTTTTTAAAGAATTTCTAAGATAATCTATCTATTAGAATCTTCTATAATTTCTAATAATTAGAAATGGGAATAAAAATTATTCTTCTTGTTTCAATAACAATTTTTATTCGTCGGAACAAAATAAGTACTGGCCCGGCCAGTACTTATACGTAACCAGGCCGGGGAAATGAACCTTTTGTATAAAATAAAAGAAGTAAGGTATTCTTTCTATTGGAGAAATCTGTTTCGAATCATTGAAGGAAAATTAAAGATTGTTCTCAATCTTGACTTCACATGTTAAATCACATGAGAAATTTATAATTTGGAATGGGGAGAGATGGCTGAGTGGACTAAAGCGTCGGATTGCTAATCCGTTGTACGAATTATTCGTACCGAGGGTTCGAATCCCTCTCTCTCCAACCCCCCTGATCACTTTAGATTTTCTAATTGAAATAAAAAAGAAATTTCGATTATTTTTCTTTTATGAATCTTTAATCTATTCCATTTCTTTATACATTTACCTATGAAAAAATCAAGGAAAAAGTAAAAAAAAATCTCATCTCTTTTTTTATTCTTCACGACCGGGATTACGCCCCGGATCATTAGATAAGAATCCGAAGATGAAGAGAGAAACAAAGAATATTACTACTGTGTAAACGAATAGTTTAAGAGTAAGCATTACAAATCTCCAAGATAAGATAAGATCATTTTTTTTTAAGGAAATAGATCACCTATTTTACGACACACACTAGACACTATTTTGATATGACGCTCTAAAGGGAAGTTTTTTTGAAATTGATTTTCACGAATTTATTTCTAATGTAATAAGATTCGTATTTCTTCGTTACCAAAAATTTCTTGTCATATCCATATCTATAATTAGGTATTGTATGGGATTTTATAAAGGAAAGGTCAGAACAAAAGAAGAAATAAGCTGATTAAAGATAAAGATCAAAGATCATGGCCCCTTCCTTTATTCAAATTAAATTTCAATATAAAATAGAAAATACCAGGATTTCACTTTTTGAATCGAGGGTTCCTAATGTCCAGACTTATATGAATCTTATTTATGATCTTATTGATTTTCAGAATAAAAATCTCATCTCTTTTTTTATCTAAGAAATTATGAATTGAATAGAGATTTCATTTTTATCGAAAACTTACAGCAGCTTGCCAAACGAAGGCTAAGAGAAAAAAGAGTACAGGGATAACCGGCATAACGTCTACGATTGGATTGAAAAAGGCATAAGCCTCGGGCAATTTGGCGAAGAAAAAACTACTCGAATAAAGGGTATAATTAAGACAGATACAGATTAAACTAAAGATATTAAACATAACAAATATTCTTTTCTTGTTCTTAAAGATTCAAATTAAATTGAAATGATAATAAATTATCAGATTGGATTGAGTTGTTTTTCTGAGGAAATTTTGAAAATAAAAAAGCAGATGCAGATAAAAGAACGGAATTCTTATTTTTCTTTGACTTCTCCCCAATCAAGAATCCTTCCTTACATTCTCCAATCAAATAAGAATACAAGGAATTCTATTTTCATACAATAGAATATATTAATTGAATTCTAAGTAATGATCAATTAATCTTTTTGATTCTATATCTATTGTGTTGAATCCTAGGACAACATGTCCTATATTTCTTTTGGTTGATTATTGACGAATAACCGATATTTATCTTAGTTTTTCTTAGACCAAATCAAAATGGGGCGTGGCCAAGCGGTAAGGCAACGGGTTTTGGTCCCGTTATTCGGAGGTTCGAATCCTTCCGTCCCAGATCGTTTGCATCAGAAACGAAAGATTCTTCTCTATTGAAATTGAAAATTGAATTCAACAATTTTCTGTTTCATGTTGGATACAATGTTATCCAATCTTAATTCTCAGAATTATTCTGAGAATCATATCTTTTTTTTTTACTCTTTTACTCAAGTATTTTATTCTTAAATATTCGTGATTACTTTTGTTAACGATTATTTGTTTTATATGATATGGATGCGAAAAGATAAGAATCCTCGGATTCTTATTTTCTCTTTGATCTTACCTTACACGAGACTTTATTCTACTCCATAATCATAATAATGAAAACAAAGAAACTTTCTTCTCAAACTATCTCTCTGTTTTCAATTAAATGAAAATCAGATTCAATTGGAGATGGTAAATAATAAGTAAATCATAATATTAGAAAAATCCTATTTCAGAAAGAAGAAATGAGAAAATATTCATAATTAATATGAATATATTAATTATGAATATTTCAATGAAATATTTAGTATATTATTTGATATTATTTAGTTAAAGTGGCTAAAAACTTTTATCCATTCATGGGTATTTATTTTTCATTTGAATGAAAGTAAAGTCAAAGGCTTTTTTTGAGGTTTCTAATTTCTTTTTTAAGAAAAAGAGGTTTATGATGGACAATCCCGAAAGATCTGTTGAAGATGTAAATAAGTTTGCTTCAAACTGATTTGTTTTTTTCATGTGATATTATTCATATGAGAAAATATGGGGTATTTTGAAGTGAAATCCTTTCCCGGATAAACACTTATCTATAAGTGTAGATTATTATGTATCGGTTGGTTCAGACAATGACTATTCATGATTCCATATTGAATCAATTGCATACGGTTCCAAATGAAAATAAAATGAGAGGGATGTTATGGTAAAACTTCGTTTGAAACGATGTGGTAGAAAGCAACGTGCGACTTGAAGGACATGATTGGCTGTGGATTATGACATCCACCATCTTCTATCTTCTATTTCTATACGAATGAAGATGCTCTTGTCTCGACAGAATTTGTTCTGCTAGGAACCTAATTTCATTTATCTTGGGTTGCTAAATAACTAAAATATAAAATAACTAAATAAATATAAAATAACTAAATAAAGATACTAATGGTATATACAAGTACAAGGTATAGCATATGATGTAGCTCGAGCAAAAATGATTGATTCATTTATTGGGGAAATAATCTAGGGTTAGTGACAATCAATAAGTTAGACCAACTTTGTAAATATATCATATTTATCTAAATATAGATAAATGGAGAGGTTAAAAAATGAACAAGTTTGAAATGAAAAAAATCAAATTTGTCGAAATTTTCAAACTGTTTCAATCAAGAGTGTATCACAAAGGAATCAATCTTTCGTATGATTTTTCCTTTTCCTTCCATATAAGAACAAAAAACAAAAGGTATGTTGCTGCCTTTTTGAAAAGGAGTAAGGATCACCGAAGTAATGTCTAAACCCAATGATTTCACAAAACGCAAAGCAAAGACAACAAATTCCGGAACAAGGAAACACTATTTTCACTTGTCTCAAAAATTGGATCAGAATGAGTAAAAAAAAAATAGATCCGAAAGGAGACAAAAAAAGAGGTTAGAGACAGCTCAAGAAATTTTAAGGATTTCTTTTTGAACTCTTTCAAAACTACCCAACTTGAGTTAGGAGTACAAATGAAATTTATTTTTCTGTAAAGAAGGAAAAAAAGGCTCAAATTAAAGTCTAATTCTTTATGGATCTATTTCTATTTCTATCTATCTATTACTTTCTATCTATTCTATCTATCTATATAGATAGATATATAGAGAAATTCTAGAAATTATTAGAATCATTTTTTCTTGAGCCGTATGAGGAGAAAACCTCCTATACGTTTCTAGGGGGGCATCTTTTATCTACATCTATCCCAATGAGCCATCTATCGAATCGTTGCAATTGATGTTCGATCCCGAAGAGAAGGAAGAGATCTTCAAAAAGTGGGTTTTTATGATCCGATAAAGAATAAAACTTATTTAAATGTTCCTGCTATTTTATATTTCCTTGAAAAAGGTGCTCAACCCACAGGAACTGTTTATGATATTTTAAGGAAGGCAGAATTATTTAAAGAATTTCGAGTTTCTTTTGATAAAAAAAGAAAGGAAAAACAAGAATCATGAATAAAAAAAGGATAGGGTAACTAGTACCTATCTTTGTGTAAATCTTTATTCAAAGTTTTTTATTTTCTTTTTTATTTTTTTATTATTTTTCTTGCTTCTTTTTGTGGAACCCCCCAAACAAGGGGGGTAATCTTTCTTCTTGTATTTGTATTGTACCTTTCTTTTTTTTGATTAAAGAAAGCCGTTATTTTTTCTATCTTTACCTTTTCCTTATTCCTTCTTTTTTTCCGCTCAAAGTTTTCTTCTTTAGATTATGCTAATCTAACACAAATTTCTATATAATTTCTTTAAATTTGTTTTATAAGAAAAAGAGTCCATTCATATTGACAATGGCGTATCAAACAAATATAATTTGATCGTATAGAAATAGATCTTTTTATCCCCATTCCCTATTGGTTCTTTACTTCACTTTAGTAAAATGAATGAGTTTGCTGGATTTTTTTATTTCGATCGTATCTACACTTCATATTGATCCGGGTTGCTAACTCAACGGTAGAGTACTCGGCTTTTAATTGCGACTATGATCTTTTACACATTTGGATGAAGGAATTCGTCTAGACTATTGGTAGAGTTTATAAGACCGCGACTGATCCTGAAAGGTAATGAATGGAAAAAAAAGCATGTCGTAAAAAGAATAGAAAAATATAAAATAGAAAAAAGAATAATATAATCATAGAAAAAAAGATTTTAAGATTTCTAGTACTCATAATAGAAATAGAACGAGAGTTTTTTTTTTTGATAACAATTTTAAAGTTCCGGGAAAGTATTTCGGGTCTAGTGAATAAATGGATAGAGCCTTATGACTCCAATTCGAGTAAGACAAAAAAGCAACGAGCTTCCCTTCTTAATTTGAATGATTACCCGATCAAATTACTAGTTATGCGTTAAAGATAGATTAGTGCCTGATGTGGGAAAAGGTTCTTTTGTGAATTGTGAGTAGACCATTGATTCTTTTTTTTCTTAATCCTAATTATTCTTTATTGTGGATTGAAGACGGATGTGTAGAAGAAATAGTATAGTGATAAAAATAAGTATCTTTTTTCCAAAGTCAAAAGAGTGATTGGGTTGCGAAAATAAAAGATTTTTACCCCTTTTCTTCTTGTTCTTCTACTTATATTAACAAGTAAAAGAAAACCAAATTGGATAGAAAGGAAAAAGATCTGTAGATTGGGTTCTCTGTCTCCGGGGTATATATTCTTTATTTGTTCTTACTTTTATTACTTTTCTAGAATATAGAATCTTTTACTTCTTCTATTATCATTATGTTTTTTACATGTCTATTTTCCATGTATAAAAGTCTATATTATTGAAAGTAAAAGTATAGACAGTGTATAGTCTATATTAATACTAGAATAGAGTATAATTCTACTCTATTATTAATAATTCTTAGTATTATCTCTTATAATAATTAGATAAAGATAATTAGAAGAAGAATATTAGAATAATATTCTTCTTCTATTCTTATTTATTATTATTCTAGTTTCTTCTAGTTAGAATATACTATTATACTATATTAGTATAAAATACTATATTAGTATAAATATACTAAAAATATACTAAAAAGACTAAAAAGTATTTTAGTATTTAGTATAAGAGAAAAAATCTACTACATACAACATATACATACGCCGTTCTGACCATATTGCACTATGTATCATTTCATAACACAAGAAGTGCCTCCCTACAGTAGAAATGTATTTAAATGGCAGAATTTCAAGGATATTTAGATTGAAAAAAAATAGATTTCGGCAACAAAACTTCCTATATCCGCTACTCCTTCAAGAGTATATTTACTCACTTGCTCATTATCATAGCTTCAATAGTTTGATTTTTTACGAACCTGTGGAAATTATCGGTTATGACAATAAATCTAGTTTAGTACTTGTGAAACGTTTAATTACTCGAATGTATCAACAGAAATGTTTGATTTCTTCGGTGAATGATTCTAACCAAAATGAAAATGTATTTTGGGAGCACAAGAATTCTTTTTCTTCTCATTTTTCTTTTCAAATGGTATCAGAAGGTTTTGGAGTCATTCTGGAAATTCCATTCTCGTCGCGATTAGTATCTTCCCTTGAAGAAAAAAAAAGAATACCAAAATCTCAGAATTTACGATCTATTCATTCAATATTTCCCTTTTTAGAGGATAAATTATCACATTTAAATTATGTGTCAGATCTACTAATACCCCATCCCATCCATCTGGAAATCTTGGTTCAAATCCTTCAATGCTGGATCAAAGATGTTCCTTCTTTGCATTTATTGCGATTATTTTTCCACGAATATCATAATTTGAATAGTCTCATTACTTCAAAGAAATCCATTTATGTCTTTTCAAAAAGAAAGAAAAGATTCTTTTTGTTCCTACATAATTCTTATGTATATGAATGCGAATATCTATTCCTGTTTCTTCGTAAACAGTCTTCTTATTTACGATCAATATCTTCTGGAGTCTTTCTTG